AATATAGGACGAATACCTTGAACTGGTAGAAATAAAATATAAAGAATTAAGTAAGATTCAAAATGGTTTCTTTATAAAGGAAGAAAGATTCTGATTTATTTGATTGATATCAGGAGATCAAATGAGTTCTTCATTCATTCATTGAATGATAAATGACTACAAGCGAAGGAGATACACGATTTAAATAATGGAAAATCCAATATTTCACAATTGTATCTAGAATAACTGGAAAGGTGGAAACAAGACCAGATATAATTTGATCGTTATGAGCCAATCCAAAATCGTTGTAGAACGAACCAATTATTAGTTCCCAACCATGAGTCGAGTGAAATCCAATCCATAAATCAGTAACTAAAAGAATCGAAAAAGCTTTTATTGTGTCACTTAAGTTATAGAGGAATTCCTGAACCCAAGAATTAAGAATGACAAGTTCCTCATTACCCAAAATAAAATAACCACTTAGAATAGCGAAAGAGATTATATTTGTCGAGAAATGCAAAATGATATGGAGATGATATTCATTGTGTGTTTTGACCAATTGTATCGTTTCCTTGTGTATTCCTATACGAAGTTTTTGTATATGTGTCTCCGGGTACTCCTTTATCATTTCGTCCAACAGAAAGAGTTCTTCTAATTCTATGAATCTTTCTAGAACGTTTTTCTCTTGAATGATATTCAAGAGAGTTTTGGATTGCCCGGTATTCCACCAATTTGTAACCCAAAGTTCCAGACATTTATTAAATGAGAGAGAGACCCACCAGGGCAAAAATACTATAGATACAAGATATGGGAAAGAAGGCAATGCTTTCTTTTTTTTCATTTTTTATCTGTGAATTGAATCGTTAATGAACCTGCTTCATTCGTTGACTCTATATGATATTTCTCTGAAGCACGAGTTCTATAACAAGGTATTGAACCTATGGGTCTATTCATTCCAATTTTTGTGTCAAAATTGAGTTTAGTTCTTGGATCTAGAAGGAATATGGAAATGGGATAAGGGTTCGCCCTTTTCGGATAAAAATGCAAAATCAATATTATTCCTAGATATCTCAATTGGGCAAATTCGAATGGGCAAATTCGAAGCAATTTCATCTTCATTTGTTCCTTTCTATGAATACTCGAAAACCCACTTAAAATAACGAATCGTATTTAGAAACGAAAACCCCCCTCAGTTAATTATTTCGAAATGTTTCACCGCCTAGTCACAACCAAGGAAAAAAGGTATCATCAAAATTTTGGGCCTAAAAAGATGAGATGAATTCCGTATTACGAAATAAATCTTCGGATATATTTGATGAATCCCTACTTATTATATTAGCCTTAGATTAGTCTTTTTTCTAGTAGAAATTTTCTAGTAGAAAAGAATTGAGTTGGGATCCATACGCATACGAAATACTTTTGGTATACAAATGGTATACAAAAATTTCTTCTTTTCTTAATTTTCTTCTTTATTATAGTATAGTTTATTATAGTTATTCCATATAAGCCCTCCTGCTTTTTTGGTTTATTCTATGGGAGTCGCCACGACAAAGGAAGGAGGAAATAGAATAATCTAACATGTTTTGTTCAAATGAACATTCCAAAAAGACTTCAATTGTATTAAAAAAGGAATTAGCAAGCTCCTTCCCCCATGCCGAGAAAACATTTATTCTTTATTGTGTTCAATTCATTTCAAAATACTTCAATTGGTACGCCCAAGAAATAGGCCAATTCGGCAGCTTTTTGTTCAATTTCTCGTGGAGTAAAATTCTCATCAGTACGAGTCAAGGGAATGGCCCCTTGACCTCTGATTTCCATATAAAGGACACGACGAGGATAAAGACCCTCTTTAACCTCAATTCTGATTGATTGGATATCTCTCATAAGGAAGCGAAGGAAGATGCGACGATTTATTCCAGGAAATCCCCAACGAAAAATGCACACAATTCCTTCTTTTCTATCGAATCGGTCATAACCACTACCTACATTCCACAAAATTGTGCACCACAAATAGGAGCTAACGAACAGACCTGCGATCCCGTAAAAAGACATCACGATTCCTTGTGGAAAAAAAATAATTTGCTGAGATGGAAATATGGATATCAGATTCCTACCAAGATAACTGGAAGTTCCAACCGCTAAGAATCCTAGTGAACCTAAAAAAAGGATACAGGCCCAGCAAAAATTACTTGTTTTTCGAGACCCCCTTATAAGTTCTATCCATATATGTTCTGATCGCCAATTCATACTATACTAGATCCAGTTGCATTCGATTGGAATTGAGAGAATAACCCAAATTTGACTTTACCTTTCTTGATCCCGAAGTAACTTTCATCAACTAGCACTATTCTGATGTGGAGTAATTGGTTAGATACATTGACTTTCTATTAAAAATATTTACTGATCCGTTTTTAACCAGCTATATATATACATGCATTTATGCAGATAGCATGTATCCGCATACATAACAGTTCTTTCATTTGTGTGTGGAAAGAGCCACATATCGTACCATATTGCACTAAAAAAATATCTGTATTATGATACAGTGTTGAAATAAATTGATAGGGTTTGGTCCCATTGGATCTAGACAATCTTATTTTTTTGGACATGAAGAGATAAAGAAGCCATTGCAATTGCCGGAAATACTAGGCCCACTAAAGGCACAAAAATAGAGGGTAAGTTGAGATCTGTCATAGAATGGGTGCCTCGATTTAATATTTGTATCTATATATTTGTATCTATTAGAAAGATATCTTATGATATGATAAGTATATCTATTATAAGTAATATTAGGTAATATTGACTATTGTATTTTATATAATATTATACTACTAAGTATATATAAACAATTAAGTATATATAAATATATAATTTCTAAATAATATATTTATATTAAAATAGAAATTTGAAATATAAAAATAATATTAAAATATTAAATTTAAAGAAAAAAAAAGGATAGATAATAAGTGCAAAAATGTAGAACTAAATTAAGTGTACCTATTCATCTTTCTACACGAATATAAATAGGGTAATCTTCTTTTACAAATTTTATTATTCTTCTTCTCCCATCCTTATGTTCTTTCTATCTTTCTTTCTAATCTAATAAGGAGTTTTTTATTTTAAAGGAGTTTTCTTATGAAAATGAAGTTCATTATGAATTCGCGACTCTAAATAATAGGATCCAACAAACAGGGATTCATAGTAAAAATGCAATAGATGTAGAAATTATTTTATTTCATTTCCATATTTGATATTTCTTTTTATTTTGATATTTTTTTTTTTTTCATTATTGTCTATCTTAATTAATGCGTAAGATAGCCAGATAAAATTCTTTTTATTTCCCCAAATTCGAATTCCTCGGAAAGAGAAATTCGAATTTTTTATTTTATCCTGTTGATAGAGGTTCATAATACCTAATCATGAATAGGGGTAAGATAAAAAATAGATCTGGATCCGGAAGAAAAAAATTATCCGAAACTTCTGACTCTTACTAGAAAGTGTAACTTATATCACCAAAGAACATTTTTCTTAGTTTTTTTTTATTATGATGAACTAAATACTTGTTCGCTACAAACAAAATAACTGAATCTAGTGCTATACTTTAATTTTTTGAATTTTGATTCAAGGGAAAGAAACCATGGAGCTGAAATAACTCACTTAGAACACCTTTTAAAGAATTACGTGGTACGATTGGGTCGAATAAGCCTTTATGGAATAAATACTCAGCCGCTTGTGAACCATCGGGTACTGTCTTATTCAATGTTTGTTCAATTACTCTTTTACCCGCAAATGCAATGTACGCATTAGGTTCAGCAATAATGATATCTCCCAACATACCAAAACTGGCTGTTACTCCACCGGTTGTAGGAGATGTAAGGACTGGTACATAGAATAACTTTTTAGTGGATTGGTAATCATATGAAGCAGAAGATATTTTAGCCATTTGCATCAAGCTCAAACTTCCTTCTTGCATGCGTGCTCCTCCAGAAGCACACACAATAATGACAGGTAGAGATCGATTAGTAGCATACTCAATCAAACGAGTGATTTTCTCACCTACTACAGATCCCATACTACCTCCCATGAACTGAAAATCCATAACCCCAATTGCTGCGGGAATACCGTTTAGTTGACCTATGCCTGTTTGAACAGCTTCAGTTAAACCTGTCTTTCTTTGATAAGAATCGATACGATCTTTATAAGGTTCCTCTTCTGAATGAAATTGAATGGGGTCCATAGAAACCATATCTTCATCCATAGGATCCCAAGTGCCCGAATCAATCGAAAGTTCGATTCTATCTGAACTACTCATTTTCAAATGATATCCACACTGTTCACAAATATTCATTTTTGACCTAAGAAGTTTTTTATAATTTAATCCATAACAATTTTCGCATTGAACCCATAAATGTCTGTATTTTTTATTTATATCGAAATCATTAGATCTTCCTCTTATATTGAAATCACTGCCATTATTACGAGTTCTTATACTAAAACTTCCACTTTCACTACCACTTACATTTTCAGTACAAATGAAACTATAAATGTAACTGTCACTGTAATTGTCAGTACCACCTGAAATGGAACTATTAATACTGACTTCAAAACGAAGATAACTATTAATGCAACTATTAATGTGATTAGTCCAACTAGATTGAGTATCATACATGTAATGATAATAGTAGTGATTGTTTCTCTTAGACCCCCTATTCAAAAAACTAGAAAAAAAACCTTCTAATTCACTTAGAAAAGAACTATCATTGTCAATCTCAAAACTATGATTTTCAATATCAAAATATACGGAATAACTGTCACCATTACTATCCCTAACTAAAAAAGTGTCATCAGAGATCAAACTCCAAATATCCCTGATACCAAATAAATAATCAACATTACTGAAACTATAACTAACACTATCACTCCAATTTTTCTCCGTATCATTTAGAAGGGGTTCATCACTTCCACTGGTATGGCCAATAGCATCAAGACTTTCCATTGATTTACTTAAACCATACCTATGT